TCCGTCGTCCAGTAGCTACAACCGTCTTTTTAATTGGTACCGCAGTAGCTCTTTGGCTGGGTATTGGAGCAACATTACCTATTGATAAATCTCTAACTTTAGGTCTTTTTCAAATTGATTCCACCATGAAATAAATACCACAACCTGTGTATCTAGGTAGGATTCACTTTGAAGTGACTATTCCCTAGATACATAGGCATAGGTCTATTCAATAGAATTCTGTTCTGCATCAGAATAACTTTTCAAGATGAAATCCATTGAATGGATTTCATCTTGAAAAGTTATTCTAATTTATTCTTCGGTAAATCAATTATATAATATTCCATTTTTGAAGAATGGCCACTATTTTAATTACATCTTCTATTTTAGCAATTTTCATAAGCTCTTTTGTACTTTTATTAAAAAGATCATATAATGTCAGTATTTTCGCCCTTTGGAGGGACTCAAGGGTCGTGGGATCTAAATGCAACTGCTCTACAAAAATCATTTGTAATTTCATGGCAGTAATTCTTAGTTCAGCCGCCTCCTGAGGAGAGTAGGGTTTTGTGAGAGACGAAAGCATGTTTTTAGTCCGCGTTAGAGAGATGTTCTGATTCTCGTTATTGAAAAAGATAGAAGTTAAATTAACCAAATGGCGGCAGGCTTCCCAAAGTGCTTCTTTGGGTGTATAACTTCCATTCGTCCATATTTCGAGAGTAAGTATCTCTAGTGTTTCCCCAAAGGACTTAATAGAATAATTAATCTTTCTAATTGGCAAGTATAATGGAATTATAGGAAAACCTTTTCTTGGCAGTCGATCTTCTCTCCTTAGACACGATCCCCTAATCCTCTCGACTTTTAATTCAAGACACAACTCGATTGGGAGCGCCAGTGTAGCTATATGTTGTGTATCATCAACAATATCCAACGAAGGCGGTAAGATGATGTCTTTAGAAGTTATGTGTCTAGGACCCTTGACACAAATAGATGCGTCGAAAATATCACTATCACTATCACTGTCGGCAGAATTTTTCAAGACAATTTGTTGCAAATTCGTTAAAAGTTCTGCTACCGATTCTTTAACACCGACTATTCTACTAAAGTCATAGGAGATGTAGTGTGCTGCTATTACATTTACGTGAGTAATACATATTCCTTCCACTTCGCTAAGCAAAGTCTTTCGTAGCGAAATGGCGATCGTCTCGGCTTGACCTTCCCGAAGCGGACACAGAACAAAACGCCCATATTTATAATGTTGGCTAATCTCCTTTGTAGCAACACAACTCCATTGGACAATGTGTTCTATTCGCTTCACTTCGTCTTTTTTCATTAATCCTCCTGTTTTAGATTTTTACAATTTATACGCGTCTTTTTTTTGGAGGTCTGCATCCATTATGTGGTAGAGGGGTTACGTCCATGACGCAATTTAGCCGTATTCCACTTCTCCGAATGGCTCGTAATGCAGAATCTCGTCCGAGACCGGGACCTTTTATTCTGACGTCTGCTTCTTGCATACCCTGATCGATTACTATACTAATAGCATTTGCTGTCGCAGTTTGCGCAGCAAAGGGCGTCCCTCTTCTTGGGCCCCTGAATCCACAAGTACCGGCGGAGGACCATGAAACCACCTGACCCTGGGTATCTGTAACCGTTACAATGGTATTGTTGAAACTTGCTTGAATATTTATTACCCCCTTGGATATTCGAAGACTACTTTTCCGTGAAGTAAAACGCGGATACTTCCGTGAAGTAAAACGCGGATTTTTCCGTGGAATAAAACGCACATAGTTAGGTAAACTAGTTCTTGATATAGGTTTTGCCATATTTTATCATCTCATAAAAATGAGTCAGAGATATATGGATATATCCATTTCGTGTCAAAACAAATCTTTTCTTTTATTTGTGCATTGGGTACGTTGTAGAGTCCCTTTTTTTTTTTAGAAATATTATCCCTGTCTCTGTTTATGCCTAGGGTTGGAGCAAATTACTATAATTCGTCCCCGTCTACGGATCAGTCGACATTTTTCGCAAATTTTACGAACGGAGGCTCTTTTTTTCATAATTTGTTTTTCCTTACCTTAATGAAATTACGAATCTACTCTAGAAAAAAAAAAAGAAATCTCTTGAAATTTTGAACCTCAAATTGTATCCCAACGAAAGGAGGATTGATAAATCCAATTAATCGTTCGAATCTTTGTTGCGGGGTTTAGGGTCTATTCTAAAAATTATGCGCCCCCGGGTTGAATCATAACGACTTACTTCAATTTTGACTCTATCGCCTGGTAGTATTCGTATATAACTACGCCGTATCTTTCCAGAAATATAACCTAGGATCAGATCGTCATTATCTAAACGAACTCGAAACATACCATTGCGAAGTGATTCCACTACAAGTCCTTCTAAGATCCATTTTTCATCTTTCATTTTAGATAAACCTCTTTAAGTATCAACTAAAGCTAAAAAAAATAAGAATGATATTAGACAACCCGTCCTTTCTCTTTCCTTCACAAAGGAAATAGGA